ATAAAAAGTGGCAGAAATAAATGCAATAAATTTAAGCTTTATCTATGAGCTGTTGTTCCTTTTTATTGGCAAAAACGTTGGTTTACATCTGTAAACCATAAAGAAATTGGTACTTTATATCTCCTTATTGGTGTGTGATCGGGGTTAGTAGGAACAGGATTAAGAGTGTTGATTCGTGTTCATTTGTCCCATCCTGGAAGTAAGCTTATAAAAGAAAGGTTTTATAATGTTGTGGTTACGTCACATGCTCTTATAATAATCTTTTTTGCTGTAATACCTATTTTAATTGGTGGATTTGCTAATTGATTGCTTCCTTTATGTCTTGGTGCTGCTGATCTTATTTTTCCCCGTCTTAATAATTTGAGTTATTGACTTGTTCCTAACTCATTATATTTGATAACTTGTTCTATATTTACTGAAAAAGGTGCTGGTACTGGCTGAACTATTTACCCTCCTTTATCTAGTGTCGCTTATCATAATGGCCCCGCAGTAGACACTGCTATTTTTTCTTTGCATGTTGTGGGTATAGGGTCTCTTGTTGGTGGTTTAAATTTTTTAGTTACTAATAAAGATGTTCCTGTTTTTCATATGAAAGGTGAAAAAGCGGAGTTATACTTAGCAAGAATTTCTGTTACAAGTTTTTTGCTTGTTGCGTCTATTCCTGTTCTTGCTGGTGGTATTACTATGTTGTTATTTGACCGTAATTTTAACACTACATTTTTTGATCCTATAGGAGGAGGTGATCCTGTTTTGTTTCAGCATATTTTTTGGTTTTTTGGTCATCCGGAAGTCTATATCTTAATTCTTCCTGCTTTTGGTATTATGTCAAAAGTAATTTTACATTTTTCGGGTAAATTAAAAGTTTTTGGTGCTTATGGTATGTATTATGCGATGGTAGGAATTGGTGGTTTGGGGCTTATAGTATGGGCTCATCATATATTTACAGTAGGTTTAAATGTTGATTCTCGTATGTATTATACTTCTGCTACAATAATCATTGCTGTTCCCACGGGTGTGAAAGTTTTTAGATGACTTTCTACTATGGCAGGAGGTCGTATTAAATTCTATCCTCCTGCATGTTGAAGAACGGGGTTTTTATTTTTATTTACTGTCGGTGGTTTGACAGGAATTATACTATCTAGTTCTTCTTTAGATGTTAGTCTTCATGATACTTATTATGTTACAGCTCACTTTCATTATGTTCTTTCGATGGGTGCTGTATTTGGGATCTTTTGTGGTATTACTCACTGATTTCCTATATTTTATGGGGTTAGTTTACATCGTAAATGGTCGAAGATACATTTTTTTGCTATATTTGTAGGGGTCAATTTAACTTTTTTTCCTATACATTTTTTAGGATTGAGAGGTATGCCGCGCCGGTATTGTGATTATCCAGATTGTTATTCTAAGTGACATTGATTGTGTTCTTACGGAGCTACTGCTTCTTATATTTCTTTGCTTTTTTTTATGTTTATTTTATGAGAAGCAATAGTAAGCCAGCGTAGAGTGGTGAGAGGAAGCGGTCCAAACAGTGAGATAGAGTGGGTAGCATCACGTAATATGTTTCCTTTAGGAATGCATTGTTTGAGTGGTGAGTTACCTCATGTATGGGTAGCTAATAAGAATAATAGTATTGAATTTGCTTATCGTAAGCGTTTGGTGGCTTTTTAGTGACTTTAATTATAGGTCCTTTTTTCTGAAGAATTCTTTTTGTTTCTTTTAGTATCATGATTGAAATAATAATTATAAGTGTTTATATAATAAACTCTAAGTCGGTTTATTTTGTTAAATTTTAATGTTGATAGATGTTTTTTCTGGGTTTGACGATCATAATTTTAATATTTTTTTTGTAACATTCCCCATTTGAGCTTTTAGATGTGTTTTTCCCATTTTGGTAATATCATCTATATTATGGGAGAAAAATAGTGTTGTTAATGTTTTTGTGGGTAGTATCATTTCTAAGTGCTATATAACTCTTGGAGAAAGAGGAAAAGGGTTGCGTTTAACAGGGTTTTCCTTATTAATTTGTTCTTTATTTTTTATTATTGTTTTGTCTAATCTTTCAGGTTGTATTCCTTATTTTTTTTCTGTTAGTGCTCACTTTGTTTTTGGGTTTTCTTATGCCATTATTATTTGATTTAGTATTATCATTTCAACTGTTTTCTGTAGTTATGAGCAGACTGTAAGAATAATAGTTCCTTCTGGTTGTCCCTTAGGTCTTGTACCGTTTGTTGCTATTTTGGAAGTTTTAAGTCACATATTACGTCCTCTTACTTTAATTGTGCGGTTAGCATTAAATATTTCTACTGGTAAAATTATTTTGACTTTATTAAGTGAGATGGGTTTTGTTTTGTTTCTTCAGTGTTTTTATGGTTATAATTTAGTGTGATTTGTTCTTGTTAGTATTATAGGGTCACTAATTACTGCATTAGAATTAGGTGTGAGTTGTATTCAGGCTTATATTTTTTGCATTTTATTATGCCTATATAGTGGTGATCATAGAGAATAAATGCCTTTAAAGCTTTTATGAAGCATTAGTTTTGTAATCTAAAGAAAAGTTTTTACTTTAAAGGTTTTATGAGTCCTCTTGCTCTTCCTTTTCGTAAACGTAATAAATTGATAAAAATTATCAATAACAGGCTATATGATCTTCCTTGTCCTATTAACTTGAGAGTATGATGAAGATTTGGTTCAATGCTTGGCTTATGTTTAGTTATTCAGATTGTAACTGGTTTTATATTAAGAACTTTTTATACTGCTGATGAAACTATGTCGTTTGATTCGGTAATTTTTATTATACGTAATGTTAAAAAGGGTTGAATGTTTCGTAGCATTCATGCTAATGGTGCTTCAGTATTCTTTATTTGTATTTATATTCATATTGGTCGTGGTTTGTACTATGGGTCATATCTTTATGTCCACGTATGAAATATTGGAATTATGCTGTATTTGTTACTAATAGCTGAAGCTTTTTTAGGTTATGTTCTTCCGTGGGGTCAAATGTCTTTTTGGGGTGCTACTGTGATTACAAACCTTATGACTGTAATTCCATTTTTTGGCAAAACTATCACTCAATGAATTTGAGGTTATTATACTGTGTCTAACCCAACACTAAAGCGTTTTTATTCTTTTCACTTTATTGTTCCTTTTTTAATGGTTGTTATAAGTGCTTTGCACCTTTTTTATCTTCATGAAACTGGTAGAAATAATCCTTTAGGTATTGAAAGTGATATAATGTGTATTCCTTTTCATCCTTTTTACACTGTAAAAGATCTTTTTGGATTTGTTTGTCTTGCGTGAGGTTTGATATTTTTAGTATGTGTTAAACCTGAGATGTTAGGTAATGTTACTAATTATATTCCTGCTAATCCAATAAAAACCCCTAAACATGTAAAACCTGAATGATATTTTCTTTTTGCATACGCTATCTTACGTTCAATTCCTAATAAAAGAGGTGGTATTTGTGCAATGTTGTTGTCTATTTTGATTTTGTATCTTCTTCCTTTTATTCATACCGGTAAGTTTCGTAGATTGTGTTTTTATCCTTTTAATCAAATAATTTTTTGATGTTTTATTTCTATTTTTATTGGACTATCTTATGCTGGTTATAGTCCTCCGCGTGAACCGTGGTTAACGTGTGCGTGATATTTAACTTTATTATATTTTCCTTTAATTGTTTTGAATCCTTTGTCTTTATTTGTATGAGATTGGTTAATTAGTCCTATTGATAAAAGAAATGGAAGTAAAAGCAAAAAAATTGTAACTATTAAAAAGGCTTATTTAAAATAGTGGTTTTTTATGGGTCTATATATTTTCGTGATTGTATTTATAAAATTGGTCAAGATATTTTAGTGTATCATGGTTATGTTATAATGGTAGTATTTCTTGTTCTTATACTAGTGTTGTATGTTGGTTACACGGTAGTTACATGTACAGGGTATCGTAGGCGTTTTTTTACTGATCATCAACAATTAGAATGGTGATGAACAGTTATTCCTATGATTCTTTTAGCTGCTTTGTGATGTCCTTCAACTTTAAATTTATATCGTATGGATGATATTAAGATTCCACGGTGAAATTTTAAAGCATTAGGTAAGCAATGATATTGAAGTTACGAGTGTGAAACTCCAAATAAAAAAGTTTTTATATTTGATTCTTACATAAAACAAGATAGTGGAACAACAGAAGAAGGAGGGTACCGTTTACTAGATGTTGATCATCGTATGGTAGCACCAGCAGGAGTGCAAACAACTGTTTTTGTAACTAGTCCAGATGTTCTTCATTCTTTTAGGTTGTATGGCACTATACTAAAAGTTGATGCAATTCCTGGTCGTCTTAATCAGCTTCCTTTGTTGGTAAATCGTGTGTGTATTTTGTATGGTCAGTGTTCTGAAATTTGCGGGGTTAATCATAGATTTATGCCTATTGTCATTGAATTTATTCCTGAGCAATATTTTATTAAGTGAATTAATGCTATGGAAGAATTTAAATCATTAGGTTAGTTGCATTTATAGTAAAAAAATTACGGTTACTTTCCACGTAACAATTTTGGTTAGTTCCAATAAATGCTTGATGAAATATATTTTTTTATTACTGCTTTTTTTTCTAATTTTTTTATCTGGTAACTATAAGTATAATGATTTTAACAATAATAGTAATTTTAGAGACTTTTATACTTGTTTTTATGATATAATTGTTATATTCATAAGGGTAATAGGTAGCGTAGTAGGTATTTTAAGTTTTATTTTTTATTTTTGTGGTAATAGAAAAGTTGGGTCTGTGGTGTTACATGCTAAAAAGTTGATAGATTCAACAATAAATTTTCTTTATTTTTTATGTATTATTGTGTTGTTGCTTATGAATTTATCTACAGTATTTTCTTATATCAGATCTTTTAATGTTATTTTGTATACAACACATTTTTTAATTTTAATTTTGCCATTAGTATGTGCTTTGCTCGCGGTGGCATTTTATACTTTATTAGAACGTAAATTGTTGGGTTATATTATATTACGTAAAGGACCAAATAAAGTTGGTTTTATAGGTATTCTTCAGCCTTTCAGGGACGCAGGTAAACTTTTTTGTAAGGAGGTTGTAGTGCCGCGTTATGCAAATTTTATTCCATTTATTTTATGTCCTACGTTTGTTTTAGGAATCTCTTTAACTTTATGAGTCATATACCCTTTTAAAAATAGTGAATTAATTTTTGTTTGTGGACTTGTTCAGTTTTTAGTTATTTCAAGCATAAGAGTATATGGAACAATAGTTGCTGGATGATCTTCAAATTCAAAGTATGCTCTTTTGGGGGCTGTGCGTAGTGTAGCACAAAGTATTTCTTACGAAGTGCCTATGAGTTTTATCATTTTGTGTTTTATTTATGGAAGTAGGAGTTTTATACTTCAAGAAATTGGCATATTTCAACACGTTATTATGTTTTTTTTTCCTTTTTTCCCATGTTGTGTGTTGTGAGTTATTTGTATTTTAGCAGAAACTAATCGTGCTCCTTTTGATTTTGTTGAGGGTGAATCAGAATTAGTTTCAGGGTTTAATGTTGAGTACAGAGGTGGAGCTTTTGCTATAATTTATATGGCTGAATACTCAAGAATACTGTTTAACAGAGTAATCAGAAGTGTTTTGTTTTTTGGGAGAAACGAAATTTTTATAAGAATTATATGTATATTTTTTGTTGTAGGTTTTGTGTGAGTGCGGGGCACTATACCACGAATACGCTATGATAAGCTTATGAAATTGTGCTGGACTGTAATTTTGTGCGTGGCAATGTGCGTAGCGTGTGTGGTTATATGTTATAGATTTTTGTAAAATTTACAAGATAATCTAAGTTTAGGATATGGGGCTCATACTTCCAAAGTGCTTTAAGCTCTTGTAATACAATTTGGCAGAATTAATGCTCTTAATTTAGGTTTAAGTTATAGATATATAAATCTAATTGTATAAGTGCGATAGTATAATTTATTACAACTTTTTTACACAAAGTTAATCAACTTGATGTTGTCGCACTTAAAATTATTACAGGTGCGTGTGTTTTACTAGTGTTTATTGTTATGTTAAGAGATAGTTTAACTATAGTATTATTGTTATTATGTTTAAGTGTTATGTGTTTTATTACAAGAGTTTATATGCAAAGTGAAGTTATTGACTACATAGGGATTGTATCATTAGATAGTACAAGAACAAGATTAATTACATTATCTATTTTTGTAAGTGTGTTGTCGATGCTAAGGTCTGTAAATGTTGTGCGGGCAAAACTTTTTAGTTTTATTATGAGTATAAGAGTTCTAAGCCTTGTTTTATCATTTAGAGTAGGTAATTTTTTTTTATTTTTTTTTTGCTTTGAAAGAACTTTAATGCCTATTTTATTTTTGATTGTTGGATGGGGTTATCAACCTGAGCGCCTGCAAGCAGGCAGATATATAGTTTTATATACGGTTTTTGGTTCTTACTTTTTTCTTTTTGGTATTAGATACTTAGCTTTTAACGGAATGTCAGGTTACATGTTTTGTTTAACAGATAAATGTGGTAAAATTATTTCTATAGTATGAGTCATTTTTGTAGTAGGATTTTTAGTTAAGTTACCTGTATATCCATTTCATTTATGGCTTCCCAAAGCTCACGTAGAGGCGCCTGTTGCGGGGTCTATGCTTTTGGCAGGGGTCCTTCTTAAGCTTGGTGGTTATGGTTTAATTCGATTTTTTTCCGTTGTTAGCTGTTCTTATAATATATTTTCTTTTTGATTTGTTTTAGTTGTAGGTCTTCTTGGTGGTGTGTACTGTGGTTTAATATGTTTGCGTCAGGTAGATTTAAAATGTTTAGTTGCTTATTCTTCTGTTTCTCATATAAGGTTAGTACTTCTTGGAATTATGAGTAATACATTTGTTGGAGTGTTAGGAGCTGTTGTTATTATGATTGGCCATGGTTTATGTTCATCTGGTCTTTTTAGAATAGTTAATCTATACTATTTAAATAGAAAATCTCGTCTGCTTAGAATAAATAAAGGTGGATTAATTATTTTTCCTTATCTTAGATTTATGTGTTTTTTGTTAAGTTCATCTAATATGGCGGCACCACCTAGTCTCAATCTTCTTGGGGAAATTTTAGTGTTTATTTCTTGTGGTTATGTGTCATTAATTTTTTTGATTATGATTGGCCTTATTAGATTTTTTAGTGCGTGTTATAGGTTGTATGTTTATTGTTCTTGTAATCATGGAAAAGTAGGTAATTATCCTACTAGATGATATAACGTGAAATTTTTAGACTTTTTTGTTCTTTTTAGTCATTGGGTTCCTTTGAATATACTATTTTTGTTTGTGCCTTAAAACCTATATTTTTGTTTATGTACATGATTAAGTAGTTTAATTTAAAACATTGATTTGTTAGTTCAATAATAGATTTAATATCTTTTAATCTTTATGAAACGAAGACCTTTGTTGCGGTTTTATGTTCCCGATCCAAGTCCGTGGCCTTTTTTTGTAGCTATTGCTTTAAATAATATGGCTATTGGGTTAGTTTTATGGATACATCGTAAAGATGGGAGTGTTTTAATGTTGTTGGGTGGTGCTTTAATTTTATTAATCAGATCTGTCAGCTGGTGGCGTGATTTGTTACGTGAAGGTGACATGGGTTTTCATACGCGGTTTGTTATTAAAGGTTATCGTGACGGTATAGGATTGTTTATTTTTTCCGAAGTAATGTTTTTCTTCTCTTTTTTTTGAGCTTTTTTTCACAATGCATTAAGTCCTTCTACCGAATTAGGTATGCGTTGACCTCCTCCAGGGATTCGTGCTCCTCAGCCTTGTTCAATTCCACTTTTCAATACAGCGTTGTTGATCAGTAGCGGTGCTTTTGTTACTTTGGCTCATAAAAGGGTAATTAGAACTGAGTATGTTCAGGGGCCTTTGTTAGGTTTATTTATAGCAATTGTCTGTGGTGTATTATTTTTGTTTGTTCAAGGATTTGAGTATTTTAGTAATTCGTTTACGTTGTCTGATAGGGTTTACGGAAGTGTTTTTTATGTTTTAACAGGTTTTCATGGGACTCACGTATTAGTAGGTAGTGTTTGGCTTATTGTGACTTTTGTACGAACGTGATTAGGTCATTTTCGACAAAGACGTCATTTTGGTATAAGAGCTTGTATCTGATACTGACATTTTGTAGATGTTGTTTGATTATTTGTCTATTTTATAGTGTATTCTTGATTTGGTGGTCATTTATATAAGTGATGGTTTAACTATTGAAATGGTAATATTTATTCTTTTAGTTATAAGGATGCCCGTCCTAGTTGGTATATTTATATTGACGATAGTCATAAACCTGATTGATATAATGTTCCTAAAAACTTAGAAGTTAAAAGTGTAATAGATAAAATTGATCCTAGCAATCTTACAAAACCTTTATGACCTAAATAATTGTTATAGTCAGTATTTATATTTTGATTTGAAATCAATAATTTAAGTAGTTGTGTTACTTTGCTGATTTGTTAACAAAATAGTTAATTTATAATATAAAATTGTCAATTTTAAGTTACTTTTAATAAAGTTTTTGTTTTAATATGGTGAAAATATCTGGTATGTTGCGGTTGTTTAGGAGCTTTAGTTTGTTTATTAGACCTATAATAATTTTGAGCATTTGTTTGGTTTTTTTAGGTCCTACTATAAGGTTAACAAGTGATAATCTGTACGGTGTATGATTAGGTTTAGAATTAAATTTATTTGCTTTTATTATTATAATAAATCCTGAAGGATTTTGGATTGCAGAACCATGCATTAAATACTTTGTAGTTCAAGTTATTGGTTCTAGATTTGTATTAATTAGTGCAATAACTTTAAATTTTTTTTATGCTTCTTATAGTTTGTTTTTAAGATTAATTGGTTTTTTTATTAAAGCTGGTATTTTTCCTTTTCATTCGTGGGTTCCTTCAGTGGTTAATTCGTCTGATTGGTTAGTTAGAGGTATAGTTTTAACTTGGCAAAAATTGGTTCCTTTTATCTTTGTTGGTTTTATAAGAAACTATTATATTTTATTTGTTGCTCTTGTAGCCATAGGAATTTTAGGTGGTGTTGGAGGTTTAAATCAACATAGTGTTCGCTCTATAAGTGCTTATTCTTCTTTTGTTCATTCTTCGTGAATACTTGCTTCTTTTATAAGTTCGTTGATTACTTTTTTGTTTTATTTTCTTTTTTATTGTGTGTCTTTGTATATTTTTTTTTACGGGTGTTGTAAAGTAGGCAAGTCTTATGCTAAGAATAAAACGGTAAGATTTCTGGGATGTTTAGGTATTTTAATGCTTAGAGGAATCCCTCCCATGTCAGGGTTTTTCCCAAAAGTTGTTGTTTTTTTAAGCGTTGATAGTTTAGTTGTGTTGTGATGTGTAATTAGGTCTTTTATTAGGTTGAAGTATTATTTGTCTTATTTTTATCTTATATTAATTTCTAGGTATAATAAAGATTCTTTTTATAATTTTAGTTGATTTCATTTCTTTTTCATTGTTTTTTTTAACTTAATTAGCTTTGTCTATTTGTTGACTATTATTTAATAAATTTGTTTTAAATATTTATTGTGCTAAAACTAAAGCTTTGTAGAAGCATGGACTTTTTAATTCTAGGATCTTATTTTATAAGTAGTTTTGTTATAAGAATGTTTGATTATAGCTTTGGGTTTAGTTGCAAAATATATTACATTGGTATTATAATGAGACGTGTTATTTTGACGACACCAGTAAAAATATTTAAATTAAGTAAGAAATTATGTTTTAGTGTTTTGCATGAGTATGTGACTAATATGAATGCCAGCAGTCGCGGTTAGATTCAATTCATACTAAAATTTTAACAGATTTATTAGTAATTGTTCAATTAAAAGTACCTATTATTTAATCTTAAAGGTGTAATTTAATTTTTTGTGTGTTTATTCTATTTGGTTTTTGTGAGTGAACTAATGAAATTATGGTGAAAAACTAGGATTAGATACCCTATTATTCATAAAGTAAAAATTAATTTTCTGCTTTACTGTACATTTGGTTGTTAAAGGGAAATGAATAGGCGGTGTCTGAGTTAAAAAACAGGGGAACCTGAGCATTAAAGGACGATCCACCTAGATTGTTCCACGTCTTATTGCGTGTGTATGGTTGTTTACTTTCAAATTAAGTTTAGAGGTAAAACGTTGAAGTCGACAAAAATTCAGATTAACATGCAGCTATGATTTGGCGCGTTTGGGTTACAGTTGTTATAACCATTTTAAAATAATATTTTATACATCAAATGTTTATATGAATACATAAAAACTGAAGAAGGACTTGTAAGTAATAGTAATTTATGTAATTATTATGAATACTATCAGATGAGTACTAATTGCCCGTCGCTCGCAAAGAAATTTGTGATAAGTCGTAACAAGGTAGGGGTACGGGAACGTGTCGCTAAATTATTAAATATTGTTTTTGTATCGTATTTTATTTTCTTAGTTTTTATAACGTTCTGATTTCGGCTCGGAAAAAATGATTAAATTCATAAGAATATTAGAATGGTACTTTAAATAAAAGAATTAATTTGCACTTAATAAATAGAGGTTTCTCTTCATTCTTTTTGAAAAAGCTTAAGCATAATAAAGCTGCTAACTTTGTTATAAATAATTAGAATTATTTTTTTTCATATATTAAAGTTAGTTTATGAATTGAACGTTGATTTGTGGAATCAAAAGAACATTTATTTGTACTTTAAACAAAATAGTTTAATAAGAACTAAGAACCTATGATTCTTTAGTACCTTTAAAAGGTTTTTGTTTAATAAACGTGAAGATTAATTTTGAAATGTGTGTTAAGAAATTGTGGTTAATTTTGTGATGTTTGTTGGGTGCTTTATTTATTGTAATGTGTGGTAATATGAAAGATTTAATTGTTATAGAATTTGATTATCTTATTAGAGAATCTTTTGTTTTTAGATTTGGCTTAATTTTTGATAGATTATCTATTGGTTTTGTTGGCTGTATTATGTTGATTTCTGGTAGCGTTTTTGTTTATAGAATTTGATACATAGACAATGAAGTGTTTTTTAAGCGATTTATTTTTTTGGTTTATTTGTTTGTTTTGTCAATAATATTTATAATTATAACTTGTAACTTAGTTTCTTTGCTTATTGGTTGAGATGGGTTAGGACTTACTTCTTTTTTGTTAGTTTGTTATTATCAAAATAATAAATCTTTGTCTGGAGCTATGCTTACGGCTTTAAGTAATCGTGTAGGTGATGTTTTTATTTTATTTAGTATTTGTTTTTTTATAAATGAGGGAGGATGATCTTTATATAGTTATAACAGAATGATATATATATTTTATTTTTGTTTAATTATTTTATTTGCAGGTATAACTAAAAGAGCACAGATGCCTTTTGTAGCCTGGTTGCCTGCTGCTATAGCGGCTCCTACTCCAGTTTCTTCTTTGGTCCATTCATCAACTCTTGTTACAGCAGGTGTTTATTTAGTTCTTCGTAGTTATGGTTGTTTAGTTCATTCGCCTGTAAGTTTTTTAATTTTAAAATTTCTTTCTATTATTACTTTAGTTTTAGCTGGTTCTAGTGCTTTGAGAGTTGTAGATTTAAAAAAAGTAGTTGCTCTTTCTACGTTAAGTCAGTTAAGTGTTATAATATTTAGAATTTCTATTATATTGCCTTTTATTTCTTTTTTTCATTTAGTTACTCATGCCGTATTTAAAGCTTTACTTTTTTTAAGTGCGGGGTGTTTTATTCATAGACTATTAAATTGTCAGGATTATCGTATAATTGGTTCAGGTTGGAAATTAGTTCCTTTTACCAGGGTAGCAATAATTTGTGCTAACATATCTCTTTGTGGAGTTCCCTTTATAAGAGGATTTTTTTCTAAAGATTTAATTATTGAAATAAGTGTTATAGGCGGGGATGTTTTTTTTATTTATTTTATAGAGTTGCTTGGGTTTTTTTTTAGCAGTTGATACAGTATACGTATTATAATAAATGTTATTTTTGGTGAGAGTTTTTATTTTGTTAAGCATACAAAGTGGAGTGAACCTTTTGAGTTGAAATTTTCTTATTTTTTTTTGTTATGTGGTGCTGTTATAGTTGGTGCTGTTATAAAATCTAAAGTAGTTTGTTTTAACGAAATTGCTATAATTATAAATGTAGATTTTGTATTTTTTTTGTTTTTTTGATTATACGGATTAAGTGCTTTTTTTATTAGATTATTTATTGTTTCTCATTTTTACAAAACTATAAAAATTAATGAATTTTTAGGGTCTGTGTGATGAATAGAAAACTTATCTAGTCAGCCTTTTAGATATGGTGTTATGAACTTATCTGATTCTCTTGTTAAAGTTCTTGATAAAGGATGATTAGAGTTTTTGGGTCCTCAGGGATTATTTTATTTTGGGTCTTTGTTGTCAAAACACAATCAATACAATCAAAGATTATTTTTTCTTTACTCTGTTTCTGTAATAATAATTTTTGTGATTTGTTGTTGTATAGTTATAAAAATTTTACTATAATGTTAATGTTTTTTTGTTCTTTTTTCATCTCTGTTGTGTGTTGTGCGTGTGTTTGTTCTGTTCAACCTTTAGTTTTAGGTTTTTTTCTTATTATTAATTCTTTACTTGTAAGAGTAGTTGTTGGTGCAGTTACAAGAAGTTTATTAGGTTTTTTGTTTTTTATAACCTATGTTGGTGGGGTGATGGTGCTTTTTCTTTACGTTCTTAGTATTTACCCTAATGAAATTCACAAGATATTAATAAGTTGACAAATGTTTGGATTGTTAATTTTTATTTTTTTATTTTTCGTTTCTTTTTTTAGATTATGTATTAATATAATAAGATATAGAGTAGAAAAAGAAATGGTTTTTCATTATATAAGTGTTGCTGAAAGGTGAGATTTATTTGTTTTTTTAGCAGTTGTTTTACTTTTTTGTATAATAATTGTAAGTTACGTATGTATAAAAAAACGTGTTCCATTTCGTAGGATTATATAATAATTTTATTAATTTTTATTTTTCTTATCAAAAAACCTATTATCATTTTAGTGGATGGTAAGTATACGTTTCTAAAAAATAAATAAAAAACTAATATAAATCTTTGAGTTTATAACTTGTGATGTTTTAACTATATATATGTTGTTTATGTCATTAGCCTCAGTATAAATTAAAATAAACATAAGTAAAATTCAAACAACTAGTATAAAAAGCTTAATGCCTAAAAAATAGCGGTAATGTTTTAAAAAATTACAAAATAGTTACTTTTAAGGTGTTTTGCTTTTTTTATTGGATTAAAAACACTACTATATTTCTCTTACTTAATATCTAATATCAATATAAAATATCAATAATTTACAAAAAAAAAAATTCTTGCGCCTGAATAACCCATAATGGTTCATAAAATAAAAAAGTATATACGTAGATCAAATTATAATTAATAAAATGTTTAGTGTTAGAGTAGACTAACTTGCTTGGGTTACATTATTATACTAATGTGTTTTAGAACTGTTAATACTATCAATTATTTAAATCAATTACATGTTGTTGTTAATGTATACACGTATAAGTTTATTATCCTGTGACTATAAGTTGTATTAATGTGTAATTTTATAAAAATAATAAAGTATTATATTTGTTAGTTTGTGTTAGTGTTGATTTTAAAATTAAAATAAAGGTGACATGTGTGTATTTTATGAATTAAAACTTAAAGATTAGATCAGTTACTGTAAATTTTATGTTTAATATTTAGATTTTGTCACGTAATAGTATCCGTTTCTATTTTTTAAGATTTTTTTTGGGGTTTTTTATAAAAAATAGGTTTCTCTTATATATAACTATAATATATTTGTGAAATTTAGTACTTTGTGTGTTAATAGTTTATTTTTTCTTTATTGTGTTAATTTATTGTTACATGGGGGTTTTTATTTTATGTAATGATACAATAAAAATGAGTTTAATTTATTGTAAAATATAGTTTTATATGATTGTAGTAAATTTTAAATGTTGTACCTTTTGTATAAGGGTTTTTTGAGAAACAATTATAATTCTAATCACCCGAAATAAATCAAGCTATTTTTTTATGTGTTTGTAACGTTGTAAAGTTATAACTAATTTAAAAATAAAAGCTATATACTAATTGCGGTTTTTGATATCTGGTTATTTGTTAGTTGTGTTTAGTACAGAAATTTATGTTTATATGAATTTTGATTAAGTTTGGGTAAGCTAAACTTATTATATATTAATTTAAGTTTTATAATAAATTTTTTTTATACTCTTAATATTAGGGATTTTTAGTTTGTTATAAATAATTTAATTATACGTTTTTATTTGTTTTTATATAATTATTTTTTAAAACATTTAATGGAATAGATTTTATTAATGATGATAATAATTAGTATAATATGTTTATTTAGTATTAGTATTTTGAAGTTTATGCTAATGTAACTTTATTTTTAGAATATATTACAATAATTAATTTGGCAAATAGTTATTTCCGACTGTTTAACAAAAACATTTCTTTTTGCATTTAATAAAAAGTAGGCCCTGCCCGGTGTAATTTATTATTAACGGCGGCATTAGCGTGAGTGTCCTAAGGTAGCGTGATAATTTGTTTTTTAATTGGAAAATGGTATGAAAGGGTTAACGTGAAATAAGCTGTATCATTATAAAGTTTTAAAAATTAACTTTAAAGTGAAGAGGCTTTAATGTGAAAAAAAGACGACAAGACCCCGTGAAGCTTGACCTTATTAAGCACGTTGTTTTTATATGGTTTTAATGGGAAATTATTTTTATTATGTTTAAGAAATATAATGCTTTCTTACAGGTTTTAAATCTATTTTTGTAGATATGATTAAGCTACTCCGGGGATAACAGCACTATTTTTTCGTAGAGGTTCCTATCGATGAAAAAGTTTGTGACCTCGATGTTGGCTTTAGAAAACTAAAAGGTGTAGCAGCTTTTTAAGTGGGTCTGTTCGCCCTTTAATATCTAACATGAGCTGAGTTCAGAACGGCGTAAGCTAGTTCAGTTTCTATCTTTTTTAAAAAAAAATTAAATATATTAGTACGAAAGGAATTTTTATTTTTAGAATGTGTAGGTTTTTATGGAGTAGTATATTTGTATGGTAATTTTTGGTTTTATTGGTAAAAGATATGTTCTTTTCTCCATAACATTACGTGGGCAGATCCAGTTACTTTGATGAAGTAAAGCGTGAAGATTAGGCATTTTCTAGTGTTTGGTATAAGTAGCTTAGTTTTTAAAGCATTCCATTGAAAATGGGAAAGATGTTATTTTAACCTGTATCTGTGATTATTTGTGGTGTTATAGTGTATTTTGTTGGTCTTGGAGTGGTCTTACGTCAGAAAGTTCATCTTATTGGTGTATTTGTGGGTTTAGAATTTATAAGTCTTGGTATTTTGTTTGCTGCTGGTTTATTTCTTAATAATGTTGTATGTTTAATTTTTTTGGTGTTGTGTTTTGCTGTGTGTGAAGCTAGTATTTCGTTAGCTTTGATTGTCATGATGGTGCGTTTATGTGGTAATGACTTAGTTAGAAACTTAGTTTGTGATAAAAGATAAAAGTAAGATGGCTGAAGTATAAGCGGTAAATTGTAAATTTATTTATAGAAATAAATTCTTCTTATTATGAGGAAGTAATTTAAATAGAATAGTAACTTTGGGAGTTATTTGTGCCAGTTTTGGTCTTCTTAAGGTTTCATAGTTAAAGTTTATAACGTTAAATTGCAAATTTGAACTTGCTAAATAGCTGAAGCTTGAAAAGGTAATTTAAATAAAAATATTGTATTTCAAATGCAATTATAAGATGTGTCTTCCTTTTTGTTATGAGCCTTTTTTTTGTTTCTTTTTTCATTGTCATTCTAATAGCTTTGTTGTGAGCCTTATTTATGTTTTTATCAGAAAAGTCGTTAGTTAGACGTGAGAAAAGTTCTCCTTACGAATGTGGTTTTGAAGTTGTGATAAGAGCCCGTGCTCCGTTTTCTTTGCGTTTTTTTATTTTGGCCGTACTCTTTGTTGTGTTTGATGTAGAAGTAGCATTAATAGTTCCTGTAGTGTTTAGTATCAGTTTTGCTAAAAGAACTTTTGGATTAGTTAGTAGCGTTTTATTTTTTTTTGTTTTGTTTATTGGCTTATTTCATGAGTATCGTGAAGGTTCTCTTGATTGAGTTAGTTAATTTGTGTTCGTATAGTGTTTTAGCATGTAAAATTTTCGCGTTTAAGGTATCTATATAGATTACGAAT